TATTACTTTGGCTGGATTATTCGTAACTGCATATTTACAATACAGACGTGGTGATCAGTTGGAACTTTGATTAATTAACATCCTTTTTTTGATTGACCTCCTACTTCCTTTAATTCGCGGGAGGTCAAATTTTGATTGGTTTAATTATTTTGGTGGTAATTTTCGACCTAGCGCGACTAACAAGAACACAGAATCACGCTCTGTAGGATTTGAACCTACGACATCGGGTTTTGGAGACCCACGTTCTACCGAACTGAACTAAGAGCGCTTTAGTATCACAATGAATATTTCATAACCCCAACCCGTCTTGCATATATACTATACATAAAATGAAAGATTTTTTGTGTATGTCCAATTTTCTTTTAATCGATCTCAATTGATCCCCCGTTACTGTTCAGAAGATAAGTAATAGGTAGGGATGACAGGATTTGAACCCGTGACATTTTGTACCCAAAACAAACGCGCTACCAAGCTGCGCTACATCCCTTTCAATTGGTCTACAATGTCATTGTAGAGAATCCCTGCTTTGTTTTCCATATCTTTATTTCCTCCATTGATATACACAAATATCTTGTCATTTCTCCTTTTTGGTCTCATATAATAATATAATTATATTAAAAATAGTAAAAGACTTCTATTATATTTCTATTATATAAAGTATGAAATAAAGTATGAAATAAATATGAGACCCCGTAAAAAAATGAATATTTTTCGAGAATTTCTGGCATAAAGGGGCGTATTTGTTTCTTTTAAGATTAAGAAAAGTAATATCTATTTTGCACATTTCAAGTTGTACATTTCAACTTGAATTAGGGATTCCGCGTACAAATACAAGCGGTCGGTCATTAAGTACATATACACATCTGGGTATATATGTATTACCATTATATATTAGAAATAATAAAGAAAGAGGAGAATTTAAAATGCGAGATCTAAAAACATATCTCTCCGTGGCACCGGTAGTAAGTACTCTATGGTTCGGGTCTTTAGCAGGTTTATTGATAGAGATCAATCGTTTTTTTCCGGATGCGTTGATATTCCCCTTTTTTTCATTCTAGTTATTGATATGGGAGGGGGGGAAGAGGATTAGAGATACAATCAAATATCTGTAACTAATCCCTTCCCTTTTTTTTTAGAATATACGTTAGAAAAACAAATAAAGGGATTCCTCCTCGGTGAAACTAGTAACTCGGGCCAGGTTTAAATGAAATTAATAAAAAATAGAGTGAAATGTGATGGTTGGGGCAATAATATCATACAAGATACTTAAATGAAAATTAAATGCTGTACGGCAATTTTAAATTATAAATCTAGTAATATAGTTAGAAATCATTATATTACTTATTATTAATATATTGTTATTATTACTATATTCATTTATATTGATTTATTGCAACGAAATCTTTCTTTCATAATTAGATTTCGAGTTACCTGTTTCTTTTTTTTTCGTTCCTTTCTTCTTCCTCGTTTCGGATCGGAAAATTAAAGAATTGAATGAATCAAAAACCAAAGGAGGCTCATGGCCAAAGGTAAAGATGTCCGAGTAACGGTGATTTTGGAATGTACCAGTTGTGTTCGAAATCGTGTTAATAAGGAATCAATGGGCATTTCCAGATATATTACTCAAAAGAATCGACATAATACGCCTAGTCGATTGGAATTGAGAAAATTCTGTCCCTGTTGTTACAAACATACGATTCACGGGGAGATAAAGAAATAGATCTAACCGGTCGCTCGTGTGTCAGTCTTCCGTTCCAAGGAAGATGAAAAATGACATATTAGATATATCTAATATCTATTGATTTAAATATAAACAAACCAAATCCTATTTCGATCGGATCAACCGTGATGGAGAATTAAGAAATAGGATCTTTAGGATAAGGAATAAACAAACCATGGATAAATCCAAGCGAATCTTTCTTAAATCCAAGCGATCTTTTCGTAGGCGTTTGCCTCCGATCCAATCGGGGGATCGAATTGATTATAGAAACATGAGTTTAATTAGTCGATTTATTAGCGAACAAGGAAAAATATTATCTAGACGGGTGAATCGATTGACCTTAAAACAACAACGATTAATTACTATTGCTATAAAACAAGCTCGTATTTTATCTCTGTTACCTTTTCTTAATAATGAGAAACAATTTGAAAGAAGCGAGTCAACCGCTAGAACTACTGGTCTTAGAACCAGAAAAAAATAGGCTGACTCTTGAATTGAATCAAAAAAAAATTCCAATCCAAACTCAAATGCGGGATTGACGCTTTTTTTTTCTAAAAATAGGAAATCCAGATTTGATTGTCGTTCGAAAAAAAAAAAATTGGGGAAGAAGAAGAAATATTTTTTATTGAACGTGTTTCTTCATTTTCATTTTGACGACTTTTTCATATTTTATTATACTAATTTCTACTCTACCTTCCCAGAGTTCATTTTCCAGGGAACTCCATTTAAACCATTCCAACGGATTCCTTCCACTCTCTTTATTTTATGATCTCATTGGAAATCATATAAAGACAACTCCTATTTAATATAGCTATTTGTGCAAGTATTTTACGATTAAGAAGCAACTGTTTCTTGTACAGATTGTGTATTAATTTACTATAACTAAAGTATACTTTATTGTCTCGAATTACTGCATTTATACGAGTGATCCACAAACGACGAAAATCTCTCTTTTGTCTACCCCTATCCCGATGAGCCGAAACCAAAGCTCTTATTTTCTGTTGAGTAATAGTCCGCGTAAGTCTTGAATGAGCCCCTCGAAAAGTTGATGCAAATAAACGGATTTTTGTTCTACGTCTTCGAGCTATATACCCTCGTTTAATTCTGGTCATTGAATAAATGAAACTTTGATGAATAACTAATTGATTTCCTTTCTTTCAGTTATTCCCTTCCCGTGTCCTAGTCTATTAATAACAAAACGGATTCTTCCAATGTATAAAATAAAAATTCCAATGGCTTTTGCTACTCTAACCTTCCCGACCACGATTTTTTTCTAGGCATTTCCCCTCGAAAATAAAAATTGTATTGATACTAGGTAAAACACATAGTAAATAAAAAAGTAATAAATATAAATGGATTATAGTGGGTTCCATCGTTTCTATGGTTACTTCTTAAACGGCGAGGTCCTCTCTATACACCGGAGCCCTTCCCTCATTTAATCAATGTTATTGTTAACTTGTACAGTTCACACTCTTTGGCTCTACCCATAATTATCTAGTACTAGGTCTTTCACAACGAGATCTACTTATACAGTAACGGTATTTAATTATGAAGATTAGCTGAGTAGCTGACCCTGTTAGTCCGTTCTTGCAAGAATAAGGCCTAAATTTTCTACTTTTTAAAATAAGATTTCCCCTGCTTAATGAATACCATTTGATATCAATGGGGAATTCTTTCTCATCTTAAATTTGAAATTGAGGTGATTGGATTTGCACCAACGGGAACCATACATTTGATACCCCAATCGAAGGATAGATCTTTTTTTTTTTAAGATATTGAATATTCAATGGAGTTCGTCCATTCTATCCTACTCACAGGTACGGATCGGTGATACTGGATCAATTGTTTTCTTTCTTTTGTCCTAGTCCATGGTCTGAACGAGTCGCACATACACCCTAGTACATGTTCCTCGTCGCTGAGGACATCCTCCAAGAGCGGGGGATTTCGTGACATTTCTGATTGGCTGTCTTGTGTTTCTAATAAGTTGTTTAATAGTTGGCATGTTGAATCATATATATAATGGGCTGGTTTAGATCGACCTTAACCGGATGCTTAGGAATTCTTTTTTTCTATATTTTGAATTTCTATATTAAGAAATTCGATTAATAAATAGAATATTAAATCCGGTAAGAAAAAAAAATCCCAAATCACGAATTCGTGTGAAATCCTTGTTCTTTTTCTTTGTTATTCAGTCGCTACAAGATCAACAATTCCATGAGCTTGGGCTTCTGTTGCTGACATAAAAACATCTCTTTCCATGTCTTCGGATACAACCCATAAGGGTTTGCCTGTCCTTTGTGCATAAACCCTTGTGATGGTTTCGCGTAGCTTCAGCAGTTCTTCCGCTTCCAGGATAAATTCTCCCGTCTGTGCCTCATAAAAAGAACTGGCAGGTTGATGGATCATTACCCTGATGATATAATGATATAACATAAAAATGTTTCTTCTATCTCGCATGATGAAAGTGAAAGGTGAGGAGATAAAGAATAATAAAAAAAAGATATAATTGAACAACCGTACAGGCATCTTTTGCGCATTGCATACGGCTCTATAATGGAATTCACTTTTTTTACCTTACTTACATCGAAGAAATATAAAATAAATTATAGGGTCTATCAGACTCAGGTTGGTAAATGATCCAATAACCACCCTTCCTTTTGTAGTAGTTCAAAAATACTATAAAAATACTATGATGGTTCCGTTGCTTTATATATTTATATTTATTTTGTCTGTTATTTAGCAATCCCAAAGTTTCTTTTTTTTTTTTTTTATTTTAAAATAAAAAAAGATTTATTTTCTTTCATATTCTTTCATAACATAAATATTGTTAAGATTAAGAGCCCCTGGTGTGAAAATAAAAAAGTTTGTGACGCTGAAATAGGCCTCCCGATAGATTGGCTAAAATCGAAAATACCTTTTATCTCATACTACTCTTTCGATACATAATCTAAGGGTTTTAAAAAAATTTCTCATATCGAATTCGAAGTGCCATGCTATTATTACTTAATATTCAGATTTCATATAGTGTGAAGGCATAGTTTTCTTTTTTCTCTCAAATCAAATAAAAAACTCATTGGCGCCGAGCGTGAGGGAATGCTAGACGTTTGGTAATTTCCCCTCCGACAAGAATAAAAGATCCCATCGAAGCGGCTAATCCCATGCATACTGTCTGTATATCTGGTCGCACAAATTGCATAGTATCATAAATAGCTACTCCGGGTATTACCCATCCGCCAGGAGAGTTTATAAACAAATACAGATCTTTGGTATCATCCTCTATGCTGAGATATACCATAAGACCAATAAGTTGATTCGAGATCTCGCTATCAACCCCCTGGCCTAAAAAAAGTAATCTTTCTCGATAAAGTCGGTTGATTGGGATAAAACAGTATCCCTTAGAAACCGTACATGCACCTTTTGATGCATACGGTTCAACAAAAATCATGAAAAAAAGGAATCAATGTGTAGATTCTAGCTTTTTTTTCATAACAGGTTTTTTTAACTTATAAAAAGGGACTTTTCTTTCATTTTTCAAGAAAGATGAGTTTTGGCCTGTTTTGTTTATCTAAAAAAAAATGACTAAACTTATCTGACTAACTTCTCATTGATGTATTGTTTCATCGAGATACAATCTAAATCGCGATGTAATTTTCTTGTTGCTGACTGGGCTTCTTCAATTTTTTTAGGTTTATGCTCTACTCCGAGTAAAGATCCGCCCGATTTGGATTTGCACATATAGGACAAATGCCCCAATACCACGTCCTTTTTCTACGACTTCCCTTTTTTTTTTCAATTTATTTCGCGTCTTCCAACAAATATTCAACGCATTCATCATATTACTCGATTGATTAATAGTTTGAGATCACTTCTATTTAGTATTTCTATTTAGAAATATATAAATAAATAGAAATAATTAAAATATGATATTAAGTCGTAATCCTAAATATATTTATTACCAATTGGTTTTCTTTCTAAACGGAGCCTGGATACTTCATTTGATTGGTCTAACCAAGCCAACCATAAATTATTCTAATTGATAATATTAATCCGTATACCCTCCCTAAAAAATGGATCTAATTGCACTTCACGCTCCAAATTTTTGATAATTGAATCAATCTTTCTTGGGCGAAAGAGGGGATATCTCGATCGGGGAAGAGAACGGGGAAATACCATATGCCCAATATATCTGACAAGTCGCACTATACGTCAATCCACAATGCATCTTCCTCTCCAGGACTTCGAAAAGGTACTCTTGGAACACCAATAGGCATTAAATAAAAGAAAAATTAAGTACTATATCTCACTTTGATGTGAAAGCGTAACAGTGGGTTTAGTGGCCTAATATAATACTATTGATTTTATATCCTATTTTATTATCCTATTTTATCCCTAGATTGACTAAGTTCATAAAAAAAGAAGAAAAAATGAATAAAGGAAAATTCTTACAAATAAGTCCTTTGAATGATGAACAAATATATATACATTCACTCATATAAAATGGTACCAACCCCCTTACCATTGCGTATTGGTACTTATCGGGTGTAGAATAGATCTGCTTCTTTTTGTTCCTACGAACAAAATAGTTTCGTTATTACTAAAAGTAATTATTACGAAAAGCATCAAACAAATATGAATCCTTTCCCCAAGAGAATCCCCTAAAAAAGGGGTCCATAGCATAGTTTTCTCCAATGCAATAAAGTTACATTGTGTCTATTTTTCGTTGATAAAGGGGTATTTCCATGGGTTTGCCTTGGTATCGTGTTCATACCGTCGTATTGAATGATCCCGGTCGTTTGATTTCTGTCCATATAATGCATACAGCTCTGGTTGCTGGTTGGGCCGGTTCGATGGCTCTATACGAATTAGCCGTTTTTGATCCCTCTGATCCTGTTCTTGATCCAATGTGGAGACAGGGTATGTTCGTTATACCCTTCATGACTCGTTTAGGAATAACGAATTCATGGGGCGGTTGGAGTATTACAGGGGGGACTGTAACGAATCCGGGTATTTGGAGTTACGAAGGTGTGGCCGGGGCACATATTGTGTTTTCTGGCTTGTGTTTTTTGGCAGCTATCTGGCATTGGGTGTATTGGGATCTAGAAATATTTACTGATGAACGTACAGGAAAACCCTCTTTGGATTTGCCTAAGATCTTTGGAATTCATTTATTTCTCTCAGGGGTGGCTTGCTTTGGTTTTGGTGCATTTCATGTAACAGGATTGTATGGTCCTGGAATATGGGTGTCCGATCCTTATGGACTAACCGGAAGGGTACAAGCCGTAAATCCAGCGTGGGGTGTGGAGGGTTTTGATCCTTTTGTTCCGGGAGGAATAGCTTCTCATCATATTGCAGCAGGGACCTTAGGCATATTGGCAGGTCTATTCCATCTTAGTGTTCGTCCACCCCAACGTCTATACAAAGGATTACGTATGGGAAATATTGAAACCGTACTTTCCAGTAGTATTGCCGCTGTCTTTTTTGCAGCTTTTGTAGTTGCTGGAACTATGTGGTATGGTTCAGCAACTACCCCGATTGAATTGTTTGGTCCCACGCGCTATCAATGGGATCAAGGATACTTCCAACAAGAAATATATCGAAGAATTGGTGCTGGCTTAGCCGAAAATCAAAGTTTATCCGAAGCTTGGTCTAAAATTCCTGAAAAACTAGCTTTTTATGATTACATCGGCAATAATCCGGCAAAAGGTGGATTATTCAGAGCAGGCTCCATGGACAACGGGGATGGAATAGCCGTTGGGTGGTTAGGACATCCTATCTTTAGAGATAAAGAGGGGCGTGAACTTTTTGTACGTCGTATGCCGACATTTTTTGAAACATTTCCGGTTGTTTTGGTCGACGGGGACGGAATTGTTAGAGCTGATGTTCCTTTTAGAAGGGCAGAATCAAAATATAGTGTCGAACAAGTAGGTGTAACTGTTGAGTTCTATGGCGGCGAACTGAACGGAGTCAGTTATAGCGATCCCGCTACTGTGAAAAAATATGCTAGACGTGCTCAATTGGGTGAAATTTTTGAATTAGACCGTGCTACTTTGAAATCCGATGGTGTTTTTCGTAGCAGTCCAAGGGGTTGGTTTACCTTTGGGCATGCTTCGTTTGCTTTGCTCTTCTTCTTCGGACACATTTGGCATGGTGCTAGAACCCTGTTTAGAGATGTTTTTGCTGGTATTGATCCGGATTTAGATGCTCAAGTGGAATTTGGAACATTCCAAAAACTTGGAGATCCAACTACAAGAAGACAGGTAGTTTGATACAATATTGCTTTGTTACTTTTCGTTTTTAGTTTATTTGACTGACTATAGGGTTGGGGTACCGGATAAATCTTGATTTGGCATTTGACTCGCTGCCTTTTCTTTGACTTTTGTTCTTTCTTTATCCGGGAGACGATCCCAAATAAACAGGTATGGAAGCTATAATTGTAAACCACGATCGAATCTATGGAAGCATTGGTTTATACATTCCTTTTAGTCTCAACTCTAGGAATAATTTTTTTCGCTATCTTTTTTCGCGAACCGCCTAAAGTTCCAACTAAAAAGTAAAAAGGTGAAATAATTTTTCATTATCTCAATTGAAAGTAATGATCCTCCCACTATTGGGAGGATCATTACTTCAACTAGTCCCCGTGTTCCTCGAATGGATCTCTTAGTTGTTGAGAGGGTTGCCCAAACGCAGTATATAAGGCGTACCCAGTAAAACTTACAAGTAAACCAGATAAAAAGATGGCAACTAGGGTTGCTGTTTCCATTATTATATAGTTTTAAGACATTATATAGTTTTAAGACCACAATGGATCTATGATAAGATCATTTATTTACAACGGAATGGTATACAAAGTCAACAGATCTTAATGAATATAAAATATTATGGCTACACAAACCGTTGAGGGTAGTTCTAGATCTGGCCGCCCAAAACGAACTAATGCCGGAAGTTTATTGAAACCATTGAATTCAGAATATGGTAAAGTAGCTCCTGGTTGGGGAACTACTCCTTTGATGGGTCTCGCAATGGCTCTATTTGCAGTATTTCTATCTATTATTTTGGAGATTTATAATTCTTCCATTTTATTGGATGGAATTTCAATGAATTAGATTCACAAGAACCATTAACTAGCTTTTTCAATACAAAGTGAAGCATTTAGTTTTCTTATTTTTATCCCATTCTATTTTGGTAGTTCGACCGTGGAATTTCTTTTTTTCTGTATTTCCGGAATATGAGTGTGTGACTTGGTATAATTGATCCTATGGCTAGTACAGAGAATGGGTCTGTCATCTTGATAGAGATGGTTTTACTTCGTCGGATATTCATTTTAGTATCTGGAGCACGGAATATATAAAATAGATTACATAGATTACAAAGTATTAGAACTATGATTCATACTTAATAGTCAGACCTCGCGGCCGGACTCCAAAAAATTTTTCAAAGAGTTAGAAGTTATAAATAGAAAGATTTTTATTCTTTCAAACCTCCGTTTATGCTTATTTTGATCAAAGGACAAAGATTTCTTTGGATTTTTAGTCATTATATCTAGTCATTGAATAAGTGATGATCCAACGGTTCTTACTCAGGGAATTTTGGGACTTAGTTTGAGGAGGTTTTATTGAATCATCGTGGTTCTAGTATGAATCTGAGGTTTTAATCGATTCATAGGGTCTTAACAAGAGAATTCCTATCAATAATAAAAAAAAACAGCAGTAAAGCCGCATTACACATAAATAACAACAAAGAAAATAGGTAAATAGAAGATTCAAGAGGCCTATAACGATCAATATAGAGACGAATGAGCCGACTTGATTTTTTGGCATTATAACCACAAGGAATAGTTTTCGGGTTTTTATTCTTTCATATCTTCAGAAAAAATAGAATCATAGAATTAAGAAATTTAAAACTTTCTATTCCACACATCCGTTAGAACTAGTATTGGGGTGTTTCTGTTTGAGCCGTACGAGATGAAATTTTCATATACGGTTCTCGGGGGGGGTCTCCTCGGTTTACCTATCTCAATAAAATCTATGATTGGTTCGAAGAACGTCTTGAGATTCAGGCAATTGCAGATGATATAACTAGTAAATATGTTCCTCCTCACGTCAACATATTTTATTGTCTAGGAGGAATTACGCTTACTTGTTTTTTAGTACAAGTAGCTACGGGGTTTGCTATGACTTTTTATTATCGTCCGACCGTTACAGAGGCTTTTGCTTCTGTTCAATATATAATGACTGAAGCTAACTTTGGTTGGTTAATCCGATCAGTTCATCGATGGTCGGC